CCATCAACGAGCATTTTACATTTCCCATTTCTCAAAAAATACCACCCTTGGTTCATTCTTCACTGAATTATCTAGACGATCTAACAGGGATGGGATTTATAATCTGTTTACTGAATCACATGAAATTTTACTCAACTCCATATCTGGAATGATAAGTATTAAATTGAAATACATAAAAAGAAGGGGGGGTTTCGGTTTCTATCTAAATGGGGATTTTTGATTGAAATTTGTAACGAATACAAATGGAAAGGGGGTGATAAAACATCCCTATAAAAAGAAGTCTGCCGCTTAGACTTATAGACTTATTAAGTTAGTTCTAAGATTTTGTAGAAAATATCAAAACAAAAAGGTCATTCTTCAAATTCTATTATTATGATATTCCAGATTCCTATCGGCTTGAATACCAGAAAAAGAAAGAAAAAGAAATGGATTCGGCATTTGATCCTTTTGATGAGAGAAAGGGATAAAAATCAGAAACAATATAGAATCACTTTGAAAACCGCTTTGTTGTGCGTTTGAGTTTGATTATTCAAAAAAAGATTCATTCACAGAGAAAAGAGTTCTCTTTACTAATTTACTTCTTTTTGAGTAGAATACGACTGTGAATTATATAATAGAAAGGGGGGTTTGTATTTATTAAATACGTATATAGCTAATATTAATCTTCGCTTTTATTCTATTACCTTTTTGGCAGCACGGGGCTGTGCTCTTTAAAAAATTTTCTATTTAATTCAAAATTGAAATAGGATAATTTCCTAATAATTACTTAGAGGCAACAAAGGCTACATATATAAATAAACTCCTAAATCTCGGTCTAACGGTTTGACTTTTGGGTTTACATAGGTTCACATATACTTAGAATATAACGTTATAATTGAAATTGAGAAAGACTAAGACCCCGAGGTATCAATTTGGATTTTCTTCTGTCATTAGGTAAATCAAATCTAATTTTGCGATTCAAACCGGTCATGAATTCGCCGTCAGCAATCAATAGTTCATGGTTCAAAAGGGAAAGAGGTTAGCCTTTTTGAGATACTAGGATACTGTGGCTCCAATCCAATCAAAAAAGATGGGAAGTTTTTTAGGAAAAGAAAAGGGGGGGGGCTTAAGAAAAAAGGAAATAAAGTTCCAAGGACAAGAAAAGCAGTTTAGTAGCACGTGAGAAATGCATCTCTTTTTATATCATTTTGGCGGTATGGCCGAGTGGTAAGGCGGGGGACTGCAAATCCTTTTTCCCCAGTTCAAATCCGGGTGCCGCCTAATCAAAAAACCTTGAAATCCCCTCTTCGGCTGATAAGAAATCGCCGAATTCCTTTTCAGCAGAAACGGAGAAAACGGGCTGTTGGTACTTGTTTGATTCAAAGTATCCGGCTGGGGTTTTCAAAAAGATTGTAAATCCTAGATGCAACAAGTTATTCGTGTGGTTAAGGGGGTTAGCGAGACTTCCCGACCCCCCTCTACTACTACTCACTAATCTTTGGACTACTAATCAAGTGTTTGATGACTGGACCTTGAATTTGATTGGACACCCCGGTAGGAATAGGAGATTGAATTCTATTCCAATACTTGTGGCAAGGACGGAAGATCCTTTATACACATACACGATATATGGCGGACTCACAAGAATCTAGGAATGCTCGGGTATCCAATCAATTGGATGAATCATTCAAAGTTAATTTGAATTTAAATTGGAGTATCGGTAAAAGGTACAAATTAGGTTAAGTAGGCATTTAGATAGTGATTGTTCTTTTTCCTTCTGAGGATTAAGAAAAAAATAGACCTTAATTACTACATGTTCCATTAGTAACATCCCTTCGAGAGGTTACTACGTATTTTGTTTTGCTTATGTTTTCTCTTTCAAGATTCGAAATGATATAGGAATCCCTTTCTACAATGAGTGGGTTTATTTGATTGGTTTAGCAAGAGTTTTCGATCAGAATACCCTTTTTGACTATGTTGGATCGATTCGACTATACTATTAGTAGTGAGTAACAATAGAATAATTCCTTGATGGTTATAGAGATAAGGGGGCATAATTCACATGGATATAGTAAGTCTTGCTTGGGCTGGTTTAATGGTAGTCTTTACATTTTCCCTATCACTTGTAGTGTGGGGAAGAAGTGGACTATAAGGGTATTACTAATTTAATTGAATTGAGGAATCATGCTATATTAATTGTTTTCTAGATCGTTCTGCAACGCGTTTTGAACTCTAAAGAGAATCCAAGGCCAAGGATCTTCATTTTTATTTTAAATTCCATTCTATTCGAATGAAGTAATGTATTCTCTGAATCATACTCTTTCTCTCAAAGAGATATTTCACTGCTTGCTTTCTTTGTATTTTGAAACGGATCTCTATGATAGGAACTTTTTTCCAACAAAATTCTTCCGAATTTCAATCAACGAACTCTTAGCAGGCTTAGAGACGGATACGTAGGACGACCGGACCCCTCTTTTTTATTATTCTTTTTTATTATTCTTTTTGTTGAGTTGTTTCTCTCTTTATTGTTCCATTACTGTTCAAAGAAGAATTTCTTTTGTAATTTATTTTGTTAAGTGCATATGGATTTTCTATGAAAAATGGTATAGACTTGGTGCTTATCGAACAAGATACTATAGATAAGAGTAAAGTGAGTCACATATTGCACATTTAACGCACCTTTATTTTATCTAAATCAATTATCTTATAGAAATTCGATTTATGCTTTATCAAATCACATTTCATAGCACGGTTGAGGCGGTACCGTTAAAAATCGGTGAGGCTTACTCTTCCTTTTCAAAACCCGAGAAGTGCTCGCGAAACTACTCAATAAATTGAAAGTTTGCTAATGATTTTAGTACTATGCACCCCTATGGTTTTTACTTCATTGATGGGATTCCTTTCTTTTGATAGATACCTGGATTCCTAGTTAAAATGATATAAAAATATAGTCATTAGAACCCTAAGACATAAGAAGAAAATGATTCTTTCAGATTGATCAAAACAAAAAAATATATCAAAAAAATAGACTGGGATGATATAGCAATTCCATGTGTGGAATTGCTATCCACATATGCATACACGAAGATAATATGTTTAATCCTCAGTTAGATTAAACTCTCTATATATTAGAGAGTATTATAGAGTACAGCTTTACACATTGTAGAACTTTATACCTTTCTACACTAAAATGATACTAATATGTAGATCGTATGGTAGAAAGATTCATCTAGTTCTTTCTACTATACGATTTATATACTGGATACTGGGAATTGTAGTCGTCTTATTTCATTTAAGGTTTAAGATACGAAAATTTTTTCAGTTTATTTCGTGAATTCTTGAATTAAAAAAAGTTTACTCCGTTTAATTCAAATTAATTAATTAATTGTTTTGACTGACTGTTTTTACATAAATGATAAGTAAAAAGGCGGTAGGAACTAGAATGAATAGTGCAGTAGCAATAAATGCAAGAATATTTACTTCCATAATCGAAAATCAAATTTTCACAATAACCCGGGATTTAATCCCATTTTAATCCCATAGAGATGACAAGTCCTTCTCCTTTCAATCCAATGGATGAATTACCTCTCGATGGTTTTGAATCGGATCAATATTATGAATAACAATAGCTGAACTCTGAAATGAATTCGTCGTCAAAAATGGAATAGTATAACATAGGAAGTTCGTTTAATCATACCGAATCCCAACTTGGATTCCCGATCAAAACCCTTTATTTATATTATTTATATTTATGATTTCTTTCTGTTCTTTTTTTTGTATTACCTTACACCTCCCATGTATAATTATCTGATGAAGGATCATATTATCACCTTTCCAATTCCATTATTCACGCAGTTCCAACCTCAACTAAGAAAAAACCGCTTCCGTAGATTATTAACACTGGGAGTCTATATCAAAAACTCAGTGTGCAATTTGAAAGAAATCCATTTTTTGATTCAATTACTAATTGAGGTTCTAAAAAAAGGAACCAAAAAGAGAGATTTTTCTATTTAAATAGAAAAAAGCATTCTATCCGCGGAATTTTTTGACATCTCTTTTTATTGGGAATTCCATTTGTTTTGTGTCTGTCTGTCCCCTTCAAAAAAATAGAGTACTCTTTTGCATTCCATGGATCTGGAACAGTCGATAAAATATATCTCGTCTTTCTTGAAATACTTACTGCAGTGCTAGCACTAATTGAACTAACCCACCAACATATTCTTTTCTTGTACGAAAAGGGAAGAAAAAAAAAGAAGTATCCCTCCTTGTTTTGGGAATGAAATTTTCCAACCCGTTTCCCGTTCATTGTTTTGTGTTTTGAAAGAATTTATTAATGTATTTAGTCGATCTGACACGGGACTGACGGGGCTCGAACCCGCAGCTTCCGCCTTGACAGGGCGGTGCTCTGACCAATTGAACTACAATCCCCGGGAAATAAATAGGCAATAGAGCGGAAATTTTTATTCTTTTTTATCTCCGTATCGAGTCCTTTTTTGTTTTTGTAAGAGAGGGTTATACCCTCTCATGGTAGATTGTCGAATTATTGGGCCGAGCTGGATTTGAACCAGCGTAGACATATTGCCAACGAATTTACAGTCCGTCCCCATTAACCGCTCGGGCATCGACCCACAAAGAATCACTTTTAGGCTTATTGGTAATAATCCACGATCAACTTCCTTTCGTAGTATACCCTACCCCCAGGGGAAGTCGAATCCCCGCTGCCTCCTTGAAAGAGAGATGTCCTGAACCACTAGACGATGGGGGCTACTTGCATAACCGCTATCATACTATGATCATAGTATAAATATATATTTTTTTTGTCAATATAGTGGAATGCTATGATTAAATAATAATGGAATGTTATGATTAAATACAAGGGATTTTTCGCCTTTCCTAGTTTGTGATTCATATTCCTGAATCATTCATTAGAATCGATATTCCCCACTCTATTCTATATAAAAAATAAAAAGATATACCATTTCGTCTAATAGAAATAGAAAAAAACCAAAGGAAGGTTTTTT